CTTTTTGCCATTGGACTTCCCAATCGAATTCATCGTAACACTCATAATGATCAACTTTACGAAGATCCCATTGCATTCCGGAAGCTCGTAGCATTGGTCCTGATAAACCCCAATTTATTGCTTCCTCTCCACCAATAATGCCCACTCCTTCAACTCGTTCCAAAAAAATGGGATTCCGCGTAATAAGCTTTTGATATTCAACAACTCCTGTTAAAGAATAATCGCAGAAATCCAAACATTTATCTATCCAGCCATGAGGTAGATCAGCAGCTACTCCCCCGATACGGAAATAATTATGCATCATTCGCATACCTGTGGCAGCTTCGAATAGATCATATAGCAATTCCCTCTCTCTGAAAATATAGAAGAAAGGAGTCTGTGCACCGATATCCGCCATAAAAGGCCCAAGCCATAACAAATGAGAAGCTATACGACTCAACTCCAGCATAATGACTCTGATATAGCTGGCTCTTTTAGGTACTTGAATATTTCCCAATTGTTCTGGTGCATTTACCGTTATTGCCTCTGTGAACATAGTAGCTAAATAATCCCAACGTGTTACGTAAGGTAGATACTGTATAATTGTTCGGTTTTCCGCAATTTTTTCCATCCCTCTGTGTAAATAACCCAATACGGGTTCACAATCAATAACATCTTCACCATCTAGAGTAACGATGAGTCGAAGAACACCATGCATTGATGGGTGGTGAGGACCCATATTGACTATCATGAAGTCTTTTCTTATATCCGGTACAGTCATATGTTTTCTTCCCCGATTCATTATTTCATGAATTGCTGAAAACGAAACGAGGTTCATCAAAATTCAAGATCTAATAAAGCATTCAAACGAATTTTCAAATTAACGAGTTTTTGGTTCCCGAATATCCAACTGACCAATTAATTCTTTATAACGTACTCTATTTTTCTTTGACAAATAAGCCAGTATACGTTGACGTTTTCCCAGAATTTTCCGAAGACCTCTCTGAGATAAATAGTCTTTTCTGTGCAATTCCAAATGTGAAGTAAGTCTCCGTATCTTATTGGTGAAACTGAATACTTGAAATTCAACAGACCCTTTGTTTTTTTCTTTTTCTTCTTGCGGAATAACTGAGATGAATGAATTTTTTACCATAAAAAGAATTCTTCTCTCTCTCTCTTTTTTTTCTTTCTTTTCCACAGATATGGATTTTACCGATCAGGAATAATAATAATGCCAGTCATTTAGATCTGGTACACACAATAAAATAATCTGGATTTATTCATAGACTACTTTCTATCGAATCCAATTGAAAATTGGATTCGATAGAAGGAGATGGTACATTTCTACACCCACAAAAGGGAATGATTGGGACTTAAGAAAATTCTGCCGATTCATTCCTAGATCCAATTGATATGATACATCATTGAATCAGTATCATGTATCAGAATCTAATGTAACACAACGTGTGTGTACATTTGTATACCTTTATATACCGGATATGACACGTGATATAGATATATAGGAAATCCACCATCAACTAATTCTGACTCGTGGATACATATGTATCCTTGACATACTGAAACGACTGCCATTATTGGTATCAAACCAGTAGCGATTCATACAAGCTAAATCTTCTAATCGATAATTGGGCCAAAGAAACAATTTGAATTGGATAAATTTATTTATATCTGTATCAAAATGCTTGTCCTCATCCAAAAATTGCACACAGTTCCTTACGTTGTTGCCATTGAAAAATACTGAATTTCTATTCACAACATTCTCATTCTCGGAATTCAAACAAATTAGAATTCTCAATTCTCTACGACGTCTAGGAGATGGAATATTTTCAGGAACAAGCAAAGCATAATTATTTTCATCTCCATTCACAAGTACCTTTCCATGTTGTGCAATGGATCTATCGAAATAATCTTCATCAACATATTTTTTTTCTCGGCATATTCGATTAGTTTGGTACTTATTCTTATGGACCAATGAAATACTTATGGTTTGATACATAATCCATTGTCCATCCCATTTTATAGACAGACGAACCGGTTCGATAATCAATATTCCCCTTTTTATCAATTCTGTAAGAGTTAGATCCTTCTGAATCAGCATTACATCCAGGCGCATTTCTCCTCTTTGAATAGAGGATATAGCAATTTCCCTTGGATTTATCAGCCTAAGCAGGAGACAATATACCTTGATATTATTGATCATTCTTTGATTCAAAGGATCATCCCATCTCAATTGAAAAAGCAAATACCTTTTCAGGAAGAAATCTAGTTCCGCTTCCTTATTGCTCTTGGATTGTCTTTTCTTTCTACGTTTTTTAATGTCTGATTCCGCGGAATCTTTTTCAAGATCTTTTTGTCGGTTTCGTGGATCTGATCCAAGATTCCCTTGACCCAGCTGTTCTTTTTCTTCTTGATTTCGATTCTCTAATTCAAGATATTCTTTTTGATTAGATGATAGACGAAGATCCTTTTTTTGATTTCTGTTGATGTTTTTATTTTCACTAATGTTTTCATTTCCATTCAAATTGAAAATAAGTAATTTGATTGGTATGATCCACGGTTTAATCTTATATGCATCATAAAGTAGCACAAATTCTGAGAAGAACCAGGGTTCTAGATTCGATATGGGACGATGTAGCATTTCTTCATTCATTCCCATCCAATCAAAAAAAAACCTTTTTTTTTGATTGGATGGGTTGATTTCTTGATGAATCGTGAGATAAAAAAGATCTTTCTTATCAATTATTTGATAATCATTAGTCCCAGTCTTAGTATTTTTATTAATGTTGGTTCCAGTATCTATATCGGTCCAAGTCTCAATATCGATATTCTTTCTAAGAAAAAAATTGAGAATTCTCCACTCCAAATATTTTCTATCCGGATTTTTCCCCGTATCAATAATAGACCCTTCCCCTAGATAATCATTAATAGCTATACCCCCCGGTACATAAAATGATTCGGGTTTAGGCATGTTGTAATTATATGGAATCTCTCGGTCTCCATTTACTTGGAATGGCGATCCATAAATATATGAGCCCTTCCTGTCTTCATAATGAATATATTTATGTGATAAAAGATCATATCTGTAGTGTTTTTTAAATTTTTCTTTTTGACTCGGTAATGAGTTCACTACATAATTATTTTGTTTCTCGTAATGAATTAATTGGTCTTTTTCTTTTTCATATGAATCTTTTTTTGAGTCTTTATTTTGAATCATACGACGTTGATTGACTCTATTTCGCCATTTTTGCGGTACTAATTTAGACCATCTAGTCTGAGATAAATTGTATTGATAATGACCCCTTAACCAATTTTTCCATTCATTCATTCCAGAATTCGGAAGTTTCTTAGGCCTTGATTTGGCATCCAATATTCCTCGTGTCCCAAAATGGTCCTTTATTCTATCCTTAAGAAAAAGATATACTCCGCGATATTGAAGTACAGATCTCAAGTAATACTTATTAATAACTTGGATTTGTGATAAATTGTAAAATACATATGCTTGGGACAAGGAAGATAAGTCACAATAAATCTGTGATTTCTTATTACTAATATTAGAAAGAGACTTTTTTATAGTCGAAATAAAGTGAATTGCATTTTGATTTGTTTCATCAATTCCTTCTTTATTTCTTTCATCATTGTAAATGTCTTTGTCGATAATTTTTTTTGTTGATTCAAATTCAAGGAAAAGTTGTGCATTTATTCTGGGAATATTAATGTTACATAGAAAGATATCCATATAGATTCTTTCAATGAAAGATTTCATAAAATAGTGCCATTTACGTATTAATCGGGCACCTCCTCTTTTTGATATCTGCCAAATATGTTTCTGTGATTCCGATCTTTTATCATCACAACCTGTCTCGTTAGGACTAATCTTTCTATTTGGAGTTAGAAATATTTTTCTCTTGTCTTTTGTAATCCTTTCTATTTTATTTCGGATTGTGGTTGTCCTATCAGCCAGATCCTTCATTTTTTTTTCTGTCAGTGAATAATTTGTCCAATCCACAGATCTAATTCGAATGATCGATTCATGGTTAATCTTATTACTAATTATAGAATCTTTTCTATTTTCATTCGGTTCATATACTTTCCTCAATCCAAATAAGAAAATTGGATTTACTTTTGCAAACTCTTTTATTATTCTTTTTATAAATAGAACTGTTTTGAGAATCCATCTTGTTTTTTCTTTTAAGACCCTTAGAAACCATTTTTTTCTTTCTCCTAAAGCTCTTAGAACTAGAAAACATTTCTTTTTCACTTTTCTAATTTTTTTTTCGAGTTCTTTCCAAATGGGGTCAAAAAAGGAAGGTCGTTTTCGGGGAGAACCAAAAGGTAGTTCAGTTTCCATCCCCCAGACTGTTAAAAAACCAAAATTTTCTTTTTTTCCTTTCTTTTTCATTCGATCTCCATGATGGAATCGTAGCTTAGATCTGTGCCAAGGTTTCAGACAGAAAGGAAATAGGATCTTTATTTGAATACCGTCTGTTAGCCAGTCTTTCGGAAATTCTGTTTCTGATAATTGAACACCATTATAGGTGCATTTAACATGCATTTCTCTATTCCACTCCTTCCAATCCTCGTACCACTCGGGGAATTGAAATAATAACATACGGCCGAGATTTTTAGCTATTATCAATGAAGGCAATACGATGTATTTTCTAAGAATCGATTGTGTTACTAACATAGAACCTCTTATTGCTTGAGCAAATAGAATAGTATCCCAATTTTCTGCTATTGCTATCCGTTCATTCTCTTCCCTTTTCTCCTCCTTTGTTTTTTCCTTTTCTTTTGCCTCAGAATCCGAAGTTTTTAATTCCGGACCTTTCCCCCCCCAATTCCTAAAAATTAGGTTCATCATTCCGGAGATATCAAAAGAAAAAAAAAACGTTTTGTCTATTCTGTCCAAAAAAAGTGGGGAATGCACGTTTGCTTGAAACATTTCCCAAGTAACTGTTTTACGTCTTTGAGCGCGCATGGATCCTTTGATTAGATCCCTACGA